TATTGTTTCGACCTTATTCATAGCATTCTCTATTAGAAATGAATTTTCTAATACTCGACTCCGTATCACCAAGGGCATTGGTCGTACACTTAAAATATAACCCATAAAGTGAAGGGAATGCTGGGATAATTTGTTTCTATGGACCCTTTCTGGTTGAGACCATACATAAAAATGACATTGCCATAACTTTACAAGATAATCTTTCCATTTATTCATCAGAAGAGGCCTGTCTTTTAAAATCAGAATGTATTTTCCTTGATATCTAACATAATGAATGAAGGGGTCCTTGAAAAGCAGCAGAATGCGCTCAAAATGATTTGAAACGATAGATCCAAGACCTTCCATCTTTTTATAGAAAATAATACGCTCCAGAAAGATTCCAGAAGATGTTGGTCGTAAATGAGAAGATTTTTTATGAAGAAAAAGGAGGATAGATTCATATTCACATACATGAGAATTATATAGAAAGAGGAACAATCTTGAACTTTTTGGAATAATAAGACTATTAAAACTCCAACATTCATAGAGAAAGACTCGTAAAAAATGCACGAAGGGAGCGTCTTTCACCCAATAACGAAGAGCTTCAACCAGGATTTCCAGATGGGCAGGGTGGGGTATTAGTACGTCTGACACAAAATTTAAATGGGAGCATTCATCCTCTAAAAAGGGAAATATTGACTGTATTGATCGTAAATTAAGAGATTTTGCTATTTCTTTCCCTTCGAAAGAAGATACAAATTGAAGAAAAAGGGGAATTTCCGCAATATCTGCAAATCCCTCTGATATAATTTGAGAATACAAATTCTTATTGTGCCCCAAAAATGGATTTTGATTTTGGTTCGAATCATTGGGACAAATGCCCAAAGAGCTCTGTTGATACATTCGAGCAATTAAACGTTTCACAATTAGTGAACTGGATTTATTGTCATAATTGGCTTTTTCCAACAAAATGGATCTAGTTAAACCATGATCATGCGTAAGTGCATAAATAGACTCCCGAGAGATAAGTGGGTATAGAAAAGCATGCTCATGCTGCCGGGATCGATCGAATTCTAAATATCCTTCTAATTCTTCCATTTGAAACTCACTTAGAATTGAACTGAGAGTGGGGAATTCCTTGGGTTATCAAATGATACATAGTGCGATACAGTCCAGGTATTAGGGGAAACAGAAAATGGATACCTCGGGGACAAGTAGACTTATGAACGGATTCTCTATCCTCCCCCCTTTCCTTTAAGCTTTACTTAAATTTCATTTGTTTGGATAACAAGATGTTTAGAAATCCTTTATTTTTGAACCTCGACTTCTCCTTTTATTTAGAAAAAAAATGATCTTTATCCATATATTGCTTTTTCCACACATCCATCTCCAACCCCTAATGGGATAATAGCTAATCGAAAATATTCACATTTACAACTCATAAAAAACCGACAATCCACTCCTGGGTCATGGAAAAAGACCCGCCCACCCGAGATAGTAACAGATTTTTAACTTGTCATTTCGATCGAGGTTCAAATAAAGAAGAGAAACTCCTTGCTTTTTGTTTATCTAAAGTTCGATTTTTACTACGGGATTTACTGTATCTCTTTTATTCACCCGACCCCCCAACCATAAATTCTTTTTGTTAACAATAAATTTTTGTTAACAATAAAAATGCAAAGAAGTTTTTGTAGTGATCCCCCGAGCATAAAATATTCGCAGAATTCTCCAGTGTATAGATACGACATGCTGTTTTTTCCACTCATTCCTTTCAGGATCAGTCGCGGTCTTACAAAACCTACAGTGGTATTGGTATCGACGAAGCTCTTGCTTCATAAAAATCGGAAAAAATAGCTAGCCGCGCTTAAAGCCGAGTGCTCTACCGTTAAGTTAGCAACCCCAATAAAAAAAAGAATATGTCATCGACTCGTATGCTTATCTGCTTCCTCTTTGAGACTAAACATTTTTGTATCACACAAAAGGGCTTCTGGTATCATAGAAAATCCGACGAACCCCGCACTTGCTTTTGAATGAAGTAAAAAACCTATCGAATGGAAAGGAGATAAATAGATCCCCTTACACACGACAAAATTCGATTTCTTCAACACGCCATTGTCAATAGAAACGTGTTGTATGTATGTTGAAAAGGGTTTATTCTTATTCAATGGATATCCATTTATAGAATACTAATACAAGGGGAACAAGCAAGCTTAAACCCCTTTTTAGTATTTCTTATTATTTGTTTTGATACTAAAGTGAAAACAAAACTCACTCATCGAAACGAAAGTGTGTCGAAATTTTCTATTTAAAAATCCAATTACTTTAAATCTTTGGTTCATCTTTTTTTCATTCATGCTATGACAGACACTATATGAATAGGAATCACTAAAATAAGGTTTTGTAGAACACCACATACTAATTAATAGTAAATTAAAGCTAAAAAATAGGAAATTAAGTATAAATGGAACGGAGTGCACGATAGAAACAAGGGGATAAAAAGTTTTATACAAGTTTCCCGGACCCTTCCCTTTTTCTATTTCAAAAACGGCTAGTCCTTTGCTTAAGAAGGAGTTCCGAAAAGCCCCCCGCCTTCTTTAAAATATCATGAACAGTTCCTGTGGGTTGAGCGCCTTGTTCAAGAAAATAGAGAATAGCAGGAACGTTTAAATGGGTTTGATTGTTTATCGGATCATAAAAACCCACCTTTTGAAGAGCCCTTCCCTCTCTTCGGGCTCGAGCATCAATTGCAACAATTCGATAAAAGGCTCGTTGCTTCCGTCCACATCGTTTCAAACGAAGTTTTACCATAACATTTCTATAGTTCGGGGTTGCTTTGTAATTGATTCCATTATGGAATCGTGGATAATCATTGGTTTGGTTAAGTCGGTACATAGTAATTTATCCATTTTTTCTTCTATTCGAATCGAATTCTATATTTAATATATAGAAATTCACAGATTTCAATTAGAATTCTAATTTTCAATTCTTATTGTTAATTGTTATTAACAGCATATATAAATAAGACCCAGAGTTTATTAATTAGGTTAATAAGATGTATAATAATTGTATTTTTTAGACTTTATTTGAATATTCAAATAAAAGAATGTATAGAATTTTATATATATAAATATTTGATTATATAGTCCTATATAATCAAATAGATAAATAATAAATAGAGTACTAGAATAGTATACTTTCTGCTTTAGAAAAAAAATAGAATATTCTATCGCAATATATTTATTCTATATGAATTATATATATCTATATTACTATACATCTATATTACATATAGATTATTAATAATAGAATCTATATTACATAGAGAGCATTAATAATAGAATCTATAGATATAGATTGTTGGGGCAGAAGAACTCGAACCCTCGTTATCGGGCCCAAACCCCGTCGCCTTACCACTCGACTACGCCCCCGAGCGTATGGCGGGTCCCCTCGGCACCAAGACAGAACAGGTATAGAGCCCCTAACACAAACATTTCCATATTTTTATTGACCTGGGACGAAAGGATTCGAACCTTCGCGTATCGGGATCAAAACCCGTTGCCTTAACCGCTTGGCTACGCCCCAGACGTATAAGGTGCGGGCAGGCAACACGCTATACGCCTCTAGAGCACCGACGTGGGGTCCGTCCCACCGGCACTTGGAATTGGGAGCGGGCTTTTCGTATACGGCGGCAAGGCACCCCCGTATAGAGCCCCCGCCCGGGAACGTATTGTGTGGTTTTTTCACCACCATCCTCACACGCCCCCAGTACTGATATTGTCCAAAAAAAGAACGAAGAAAAAAATGCAGTACTCCCCCCACCGCTCATGTTATAGTATAACATAACCGATGGGTCTTTGTCAACACTAGCACAAATCTCTAGATCTATGGAATCGATTTTATGTACAATTTAACTGACTTTATTGATCATTACATAGAATTCAATTAAGATATTCTATGAAAATACGAGTCCTTCAATTCTCAAAAGAGAATAGAAGGATTTTTTTTATAATTTCAAAAAATCATTTTTGAGCTCTACCTTATTTTCTTTATTTTTCTTGTATATCTTCTATTAATAACATCTGAATAACTCAATCAAAAAAAAATTATCCCCAAGAACAAAAAAGGGTTTGTTATGATTAATATCTTTCATTTTATCTGTATCTATCTTAATTCTGTCCTTTATTCTAGTACCTTTTTCTTCGGAAAATTGCCCGAAGCCTACGCTTTTTTGAATCCAATCATAGATTTTATGCCAGTGATACCTCTTTTCTTTTTTCTGTTAGCCTTTGTTTGGCAAGCTGCAGTAAGTTTTCGATGAGCTCTTTACTTTAATAACTTGAATACTGTCCTAGGCAAATTCATTATTTATTCGAGAAAAAAATGCGAACAATTCATAAATAAGAAATAAGATCGATCGGCTCATTCTTAGAGTATGAAGAGCATAAAACCTCCACTCAAAGATTCAAACTCTTGGATAGCTTTCATAAATCTGGGTCACCCCATTTTACCCCTTTTTCATTGAACGACCCTATTCATCTTTCCCAATCAATATATAGACTGGACCCTTATTCCATTACAAATGAAATTTCCGCAATTTTTTTTTCTTTTAGTTCGAAAAATGACTTTATTTCTTGATATCAAAGTATCCAAATAGGATACGTAGTCTAAAAACGGAGAATCTATTCTCTTTTTACCAAAAAAAGCTCCTGGAGATTCTATAATGCTTACTCTCAAACTCTTTGTTTATACAGTAGTGATTTTTTTTGTTTCTCTGTTCATATTCGGATTTCTGTCTAATGATCCAGGGCGCAACCCTGGGCGTGAAGAATAAAAAGAGGATTTTTCCCTTTTCTTCCTTTATTTTGAAACGTTTTTAGGACTTATGATTTTATCTATTCCATATCGTTAACTATTAAACTATTCCAATTCTAAAAAAAAAAGATCAAGACATCAACGGAAAGGGAAAGAGAGGGATTCGAACCCTCGGTACGATAAAGTCGTACAACGGATTAGCAATCCGA